AATTAAATTAAAAAATAGAAAAAATATTACTTCTTAATAAAAAAACCCCACCAAGAAGATTTAAAACAATAATAAATACTAACATACCACTTATTCCAATATTATTACCTAAGATACTTTCTTTTTTAACACTTCTTAAAAAGACTGAAAAAAATAAACCCAGATAATAAAATAATCTTATTAAGGATCCTAAAATAAGTAAAAATAATGTTCATAATAAAGCATTTCTTGTTCCAACTAAAATTACTAATCATTTAGAAATAAATCCAAGCAACGGAGGTAAGCCTCCTAATGAAAGTAACAAAAGTATAATATTTATTTGTATGGATTTAGAATATTTTAGACTATCAATGTTTTTTATATTTCTTGATTCCTGTTTCCATAACCTTAAGAATATACAGATAGAAATTATAATATATACCCCCAAATAAAATTTTATCGACCATTCTCTATGTAAAAGAGCAAATGTTATTCATCCCAAGTGGCCAATAGAAGAATATGCTAATAAAGCACGAATCTGAGTTTGGTTTATTCCACCAAATCCCCCAATCAATCTAGAACCTGCTCTAATAACGCATAGAATCAGAATTAATATATATGAATGATTTATTTCAACTAAACAAAGTATTAAAAAAAGAGGGGCAATCTTTTGTCAGGTTCCTAATAGCAAACAAGTAATCCAGGGAAGACCCGCTATTACCCTTGGAAGTCAATAATGAAACGGAAACAATCCCAATTTGACACATAAACCCCTTATTATAACAATAAAGCCAAAAGTTTTAAATCTTATCAATGTATGTAAGTCCCAAGTAAAAGAAATGTTAAATATTAACAATCTCCCAAAAATTAAAAATCTGGATCCCAGAGCTTGAGCAATAAAATACTTTACGGCAGATTCTCTCTCAGAAATTCTTTTCTGGTAAACTAATATAGGTAAAAATCCAATTAAATTAATTTCTAACCCAGCTCAAATCCTTAATCAATGAATTGATGAAATAGAAAGCAATGTGCCGGCCCTCATTACTAATAAAAATATATAACCAAAGGGGAGAGTTGAAAACATAAGAAAAAGGATAAAATCGAATTACCCAAAACAAAGTTAGCAGCCCTGTTTTACTCCAAGTTTTTTCTTCCATAATTTATTGAGCCCAGTCTAATGACCCTTCATTCCACTCATGGAATAAACCAAATACAAGAATAATCAAAAAAATAAAGAGACTAAGAATTAAAGCTAAAGAAAATCTATTATTTATTCTAATTAAAATAGGGAATAATAAAACAATTTCAACATCAAAAATTAAAAAAATAATAGCTAGTAAAAAAAATCGTAGGGAGAAAGGCAACCGAGCTGATTTAATAGGATCAAATCCGCACTCAAAAGGAGATCTTTTTTCTCGATCTCTAATAGATCGCTTTGCAAGAGCCCATCCAAGGCCTATAACCACACAAGATAATAAAAGTGCTACAACACTGCTTAAAAATCTTCTTAACATTATAGTACCAGAGACACTCATTTATCCCATATTAATCAACATCAATGATTTCCGTTCATCCGGCGTAGTACTTTTTGTACGCTAATTCACTTATAGTATACAAAACAATATATGACCAATTTTAATCTAATCACCCTCTAAATGAGTAATATTTTTTACATTCTCCTAGTTAACAGGTAGGTGCCGCTACTTTGGCTTTCATTTAAAACTTATACACTATAATATAAAGAAGGACTTTCACCCACAAAATATGGGCCGAAACCATATGCAAATTTCTCGCTTTTTATATCAATGACCTGAAAGTCTAACAAACTTATTGCCTGAATGCAAATCAGATCTTTTATATTAAAGTACCAAGTCACTCTTAGAGGCACTACTGCCGTTTTTAGATTAAAAATCTAACACTTACTAACTCAGTCATCTAAGAAATTTTTATTTAATTCTTTTCATTTTAACAGCCTCATCAATAAATAGAAAGGTATAAAAAAAGTCAGACTACATCCACAAAATGTCAATATCAAGCAGCAGCTTCGAAACCAAAATGGTGTCCTGTTGAGAAATGCTGCAATCAAACTCGAGCCAAGCAAATTAAAAGAAACGTTCTTCCAATTAATACATGAAGCCCGTGAAATCCTGTTGCAACAAAAAATGTCGATCCATAAACACCATCAGCAATTCTAAAAGAAGCTTCATAATACTCCCCTCCTTGTAAAAAAGTAAAATAAGTTCCTAGTACTACAGTAGAAGCTAAAGCCTGTAGTCCCCCGGGATTATCTCCCTCTATTAAACTATGATGAGCTCAGGTTACAGTAACACCAGAAGCTAGCAAGACACCAGTGTTTAATAAAGGTACTTCAAATGGATTTAAAGGAACAATCCCTACAGGAGGCCAGCAAGAACCTAATTCTGGACTAGGCGCTAATCTCCTATGGAAATAAGCTCAAAAAAACGCAAAGAAAAAACAAACCTCAGAAGCAATAAAAAGAATTATACCTCAACGAAGTCCTTTTGAGACCTGAGTGGTATGATATCCTTGAAAGGTAGCTTCACGAATTACATCTCGTCACCATTGAATTATAGTTATACTAATTAAAATTAAACCTAAAACTATTGTAATGTAACCATACCCGTGAAACCACCCAGCCAATCCTGAAGTTAAAAAAAGAGCACCTATAGACCCAGTTAGAGGTCAAGGGCTAAATTCTACTAAATGAAACGGATTTCGACCCATAACGTTAATAGAATATGATTACTAAGCAAGCCAGCGCTCTCGGGGTGAGCGCTGGCTTGCTTTGAGGCAGATTTGCCACCCTAGCATCTTCAGTGCTATGCTCTAAGTTAAGCTATCAATGCTTAAAGTTGAGAAAAAATTACTAATGAGAATAAAATCAGTATAATAAAGAAGTTAAATGTTTTAATTTGGATTTTTTGATTAAATCCAGAAATGTTTTTTATTAAAAAAGCTCTTCCTTGGCCTCCTAAGATCTCTAGTCAACCTATGTCAATAGATTTTATTAAGTTAGTTCCTATTAGTATTGAAAATTTAGTTATAGGTTGTGAAGAAATAGGAGCTAAGAATCACATAGTAGAGACAAAAAATTTAATTTTATTTGTATTTTTTACTTGATATGAAGTATCTCAAGATATAAATGCAATAAACAATCCTAATAAAATTACTATTATGGTTAATGATTTTAAGTATGTTGGAAGGATAAAAGGAGTAGGGTTAAAATTTAAGAAAATATTTTGTAACATAAATCCTGCCACAATAGCCGCAACTGTAAGAATTGTTACTGCTCAATTTACATAAGGATCAAATTCCTCTTTTCTGTGATAAGCTGAATTTTTTATATAGCTTCAAATAGAACAGAACGAAAGGCGAAAAGAATATGCTGCAGTTATGCCTGTAGCCAAAAAAATTAAAAGAATTATAAAAAAATTAGTAGGATTATTAAGAGAAATTTCTAAAATTAGATCTTTAGAATAAAACCCTCTTAAAAATGGAGCACCACATAATGACAGGTTTGCAATGTTTATACAGCTAATAGTAAGTGGGTTCTGTAAAAATAGCAAGCCTATATGGCGAATATCTTGAGTATTTGCTCTGTTATGAATAATTATACCTGCGCATAAAAATAAAAGAGCTTTAAATAATGCATGGGTATATAGATGAAACAATGCTAAATAGGGTATTCCTATTCTTAAACTTATTATCATTACTCCTAATTGACTTAGAGTAGAGAGGGCAATAATTTTCTTTAAGTCATTTTCATAGTTTGCCCCAATTCCTGCCATTAATAAAGTTAATACAGAGAAAAAGAGTAATGTTATTTGAAATCCGGGGATTGTTTTTAAAAAAGGAAAAAATCGAATAATTAAAAAAATACCTGCCGTGACAAGTGTTGAAGAGTGTACTAAAGCTGAAACAGGTGTGGGAGCAGCTATAGCTGCTGGGAGTCAACTAGAAAATGGAATCTGGGCTCTTTTCGTTATGGCTGCTAGAGTAACAGCAAGTCCTACCCATCCTATTAAGTGAAAATCCCATATTGAATTAATTGATCAATGGCCCTGTAATACAAGTAAACCAATTGAAATAAGAATTATAACATCCCCAATTCGATTTGCTAGAACCGTTAGTATTCCGGCCCCTAAAGATTTCATATTTTGATAGTAGATAACTAAAACAAAAGAAACAATTCCCAAGCCATCTCAACCTAGTAATAATGCAGGTAATCTAGGGATAAAAACTAATAGATTTATGGATAAAACGAATAATATAACTAATCAAGTGAATCGCTTTAAAAAAGGATCATGAGACATATAACTAGATGAAAATATTATTACACAACCTGAGATTAAGCAAACTACATTTCTAAACCTTAATCTTACAGGATCTAAAATAATTATAAAAGTTATGATACATGATCTTATTTGAATAATACTTCATTCGAGAATGATTCTTTGTTCAAATATAATAAACATAATAGTTATAGGTAACAAGAGAACTCTATATGTAAGTAAAAAAAGAGACCTGATAGAGGAAGATTTTAATTTTGTAGACATGGTCAAGTGAGATTATAATTTCATTTTCAAATCCACAGGCTGATGTTTTATTTTAAACTAACTTGACAAATTCATATAAAGATTAATTCTCTTTTTAAAATTAATATGTTTCCAGGAATTCAGTGCAAAAATAATAACAAAAATCCAGGGGATTTAAATTGATTAAATGGTTTAATAAATTTAGGGCTTCCTCCATGCTGAATTGCAGTAAATAAATACATTCTATATAAGGCTGCTAAAAAGCTTATTAATCCCAAGGGAACCAAAAAATAGCTTGAACTAAAAATGGTAGAAGGAAAAATTATAATTTCACCAAGTAAGTTAATACTTGGAGGAGCAGCTATATTTATTACACAGAATAAAAATCACCATATGGTTAAAAAAGGCAGTAATATTAATATTCCTTTACTTAAGAATAATCTTCGAGTATGGGTTTTTTCATAAGTATAATTTGCTAGAGCAAAAAGAGCAGAGGAACAAAATCCATGGGACAACATAAGTACTAATGCACCACCCCATCCCCAAGATGTATTTGAGAAGGCTCCTGCTAGTATTAAAGATATATGTCCAATAGAAGAATAAGCAATTAAGGATTTTAGATCAATTTGTCGAAAACAGATAATTCTGGTTAAAACCCCCCCTCAGATTGCTAATGAAAAAGTAATAATTAAGGCTTGTAAGGAAATAAAGTTTAAATATTGATAAAATCGTAAGATTCCATAGCCTCCAAGTTTAAGTAAAATTGCTGCTAAAACTATAGATCCGGCTACAGGGGCTTCTACATGAGCTTTAGGTAATCAGAGATGTACTATAAATATAGGAAGTTTAACTAAAAAAGCAGTAAAAATGAGAAAAACAAGTAGATTTCATGTCCAGGTTCTATTAGTATCTATTACATAAATTCGTAACATATTGATTATAAGTATTTCTCTAGATATTAATTTTTGAGAAGCTCAAAGAATTGTAAAGAGTAAGGGTAATGAGGCTGCTACTGTATAGATTATTATATACATACCGGCCTGTAAACGTTCAGGTTGATAGCCTCAGCCTAAAATTAGGAATAGAGTAGGAATTAATGAGGCCTCAAATATAAAATAAAATAAAAGGCTTCTTGAGGAAATAAAAGTGATTAATAAAATTAGATTGAGAGTTAAAACAAAAAAGGAGAACATATTTCTATTGTTATTTGCAATTTTTACGCTTTGCTGACTTGCTAAAATTATTATTAAAGAAATTCATAAAGTAAGAGAAATTAAAATCCTAGATATTGAATCGTAAGCCGTTAGAAAATTAATGCTTTCATATCTAAAAAATGGGCTGTACAAGTGAATTATAGAAATCAAGCTCCCGAGAGCAAGTGATCAGGTTTTCTGATATCATGAAATGTTTCTTAAAGGTAATAATAAAAATGTAAAGCTTATTAAGGATAACCCTAACATTTATGAGTAGAAAATCTTGATACGTAATCATTTCCTTCACTCCGAATAATAGCAACTAAGATAGCAAGCCCTAGGCTTGCTTCACAGGCTCCTAGTGTAATTAAAATTAGTGAAGTTTGGCCCCTTAACGTGATATTATTTGAAACGCAGAATATTAAGATAAATAAGTTTATAGTAATAGCTTCAAGTCTTAATAAAATTCTCAACAGATGTTTGTACTGAAGTGATAGTGTTAATAGGCCTATAAAAACGCCAAGTGTACTAAGTAAATTCAAGTAAAATGTTCTCATTTCATAGCAATAATAGCTTATAAAGAGCATTGGTCTTGTAAGCCAAAGGTGAAATTTAGATTTTCTTATTGCTGTTAATTAAAGTTACTAAGTGAATCGAACACTTTAAATTTGTTTTCAAGACAAACTGTCCCCAGGAAATAACTTTATTTTTAATAGTCTAAAATTTTATCTCATAATATTTGGGAAAGTGGGTTAGCGATAAAATATATAAAATATAGTACAGTAAATACTTGTCCAATTTGTTCATATGGTGCTTCTACAGGACATCTTCCAATTCAAGTTAGAATAAAGAAAATTGCGATAAATGATCAGAAAAAAATCTGATTTAATGGATAGAAAGCTGTGGATCGAAATTTTCTCTGATGTGTAAAAGGCAAGATAAATAATACAACCACAGATCCGGCAAGGCCTAGCACTCCTCCTAATTTATTTGGGATTGATCGAAGAATAGCATATGCAAATAAGAAATACCATTCAGGTTGAATATGAACTGGGGTTACTAAAGGATTAGCGGGAATAAAATTTTCAGGGTCTGTTAAAAGTTGTGGAGAAAAGAGAGCTAATATACAAAGGAGAGTAATAACTACAACAAAGCCTACTAAATCCTTAAATGTATAATAGCTATGAAATGGAACCTTTTCCCCATCTCTGTTTAATCCTAATGGATTATTAGATCCTGTTTCATGTAAAAATAATATGTGTAAAATACCTAACCCAGCAATAGCAAATGGTAGCAGAAAATGCAAAGCAAAAAATCGAGTAAGAGTTGCATTGTCTACAGCAAATCCTCCTCATACCCATTCTACTAATATTTTACCTAGATATGGAACAGCAGAAAGTAAATTTGTAATTACTGTTGCTCCTCAAAACGATATTTGTCCTCATGGCAAAACATATCCTAAAAAGGCTGTAGCCATAATTAAAATGAGTAATACTACTCCAATATTTCAGGTATGTAGGTATAGATAAGAGCCATAATAAATACCTCGAGCAATATGAAAATAAAGACAAATAAAAAATCATGATCCACCATTAGCATGAAGGGCTCGAAGAAGTCAGCCGTAGGTAACATCTCGACTAATATGTATAACTGAGCTAAAAGCTAAGTCTACATGAGCTGTATAATGTATAGCCAAAAATAAGCCAGTGACAATCTGAATAACTAAACATAAACCTAATAAAGAACCGAAATTTCATCAGATAGATAGATTGGATGGAGCGGGAAGATCGACAAATGCTCCATTTACTACTTTTAGAACTGGGTGTACTTTTCGAATAGGACTTCGCATAGTATAATTTATTTGCTGAATGGCCGTAGAGAGGCATGAGTGTAATAACAGATCTTTACAACTACAATCAAGTTAATTAATAGAATAGTGGCTAATCCAATTAAGATAGATGCTATTTGAGGGGATACTATTTCAGTACCGTATGTTTTAAGAAATTTAAGTTTTCTAAAAACATTTAGATAGCTAATTGAAGACAAATCAATAAATGAATATATATAAAAAAGTAATAGAAATAAGATGGTTGTAAACATAAAAAATAAAAGGGGCCTTCCTCTCCCAAACAAAACATTAGGGGATAAAGCAGCAACATAAGCAAATATAACTAGAAGTCCTCCGACATAAATTAAAAACAAAATATAACCATACCATGAAGATAATGTAATTGCTCTAACAACACATATTAGTAATGTTGAAATTATAATAACTAAGCCTAAGCTTAAAGGTTGTGATATAAGAGGAAGCAGAAAAAGTCTAGATAAAGTTACTCTAAAGATAATTAAGCTAGTCATTCAGAATGTAGGATTAACAACCTAATCTTTAGCTTCCAATGCTAATATTTTAATTAAACTACAATTCTGGTATAGTTAATAATATAAAAATGAAGCTAATATTGTAATTAGTAGTAGAAAAGAAAGGGATGCTGGTAAAAATCCTTTCCATGTTAATCCCATTAACAAATCATATCGAAATCGTGGGTAACTTCCTCGAACTCAGATAAAAACAAATGCAAAGAATAGTACTTTTAATATAAAAATAATATCTCTTTCTATAAAAATAGCTGATCTTCCGCCAAAAAAGAGTAGAGAAGAAAATAACCTTATAACTAAGATATTTGCGTACTCTGCTAAGAAGATCAAAGCAAATCCAGCAGCTCCGTATTCAATGTTAAAACCAGAAACTAACTCAGATTCTCCTTCGGCAAAATCAAAAGGTGCTCGATTAGTCTCAGCTACACAAGTAGCAAATCAAATAAAAGACACTGGAACTATTAAAAAACCTAATCATACAAATTCCTGGGATTCTTTAACCTCGATAAAACTAAAGCTACCTACAAGGAATAGTGGGAATAAAAGAATTAATGCTATTCTTACTTCATAGGAAATAGTTTGAGCAATTGCACGTAAACTTCCTAATAAAGCATATTTAGAATTTGAGGCCCACCCGGCTAAGAGAGTTCCGTATACATTTATACCTGAAACACAAAGGAAAAATAAAATTCCTCATTTAAAATAGGATGAAGAATATAAGCTTGGATAAAGTTGTCATAGTAATAATGCTAAAACAAAACTAAAAATAGGAGCAACAAAATAAGGAGAATAATTAGCCATTGTTGGCTTAGCAATTTCTTTAGTTAGAAGTTTTGCAGCATCTGCAATTGGCTGAGGAAGCCCCATTAACCCAACTTTATTAGGTCCTTTTCGTAATTGAATATAACTTAATCCTTTACGTTCTAAAAGAGTAAAAAAAGCGACCGCTAATAAAATACAGATGTATGAAAATAAACACGAAAGAATAGAGATAAACATTATAAAGGAAAGAAGTTTCATCTTCATATTCAGGGCTTAAACCTGATGCACTTTATCTGCCACCTCTATCTATCAAATAAAGGAATTTCACCTATGTCTATTGATCCTAAATCAATTGCATTAAATCTTTGCTAATTTGATTTTTTGACTGTGCTTTATTATTAATTTAATAGTATTTTATATTTTATCAAACAAAGTAAATACTTTACAGTAAGCTGGTCCTTTCGTACTAAGCTCACTATAGAAATTGAAGATAGAAACTGACCTGGCTCACGCCGGTCTGAACTCAGATCACGTAGAATTTTAATGGTCGAACAGACCAACCCTTAAAGACAGCTGCATCTTTAGGATATTCTGGTCCAACATCGAGGTCACAAACCTTTTTTTCGATTAGAACTCTCAAAAAAGATAATGCTGTTATCCCTACGGTAACTAATTTCTTTAATCAAAACTCTTGGATCAGTACTTGAATGTATTAATATTTCTATAGGAAGCTTTGTTTGTTCCTCAGTCGCCCCAACTAAAATGACTTAATAATGAAATTTATATTTTTAATATTAATTTTTAATTTATTAATTTTTTTAAAGCTCGATAGGGTCTTCTTGTCTTTCAATATAACATAGGCTTCTTCACCTATAAATAAAATTCAAATTAATTATAAAGAGACAGCTCCATTCTTGTCAAACCATTCATACAAGCCTTCAATTATAAGGCAAATGATTATGCTACCTTTGCACGGTCAGAGTACCGCGGCCGTTGAAAAATTTCACTGGGCAGGTCCGACTCCCTATTTTTATAATACAAGGAGCCATGTTTTTGATAAACAGGCAGAATGAATATTTGCCGAGTTCCTTTTTACAATTTTACATAAAAATTTGTTTTTAAGATTTTTTTCCTGTATTTGTAAAATCAATATATTATGAATACTCATCTTAGCATAATTTTATCCTAATTTATGTTTTAAGGTTTCCTTCTTTAAAAGTAAAATAAATTTATCATGTAAATAAAACTATAATGAAATTATAACAAAATCAGAAAATAATAGCTATTTTCAAGCTTAAATTTAATTTTAGTATAGGATATTTTATATATGCTTTCGAGCTTATCCTCGACAGCCTAACTAAACTATTATATTTATAATCATATAAAATTTATGAAATAAAAATAGTTTAAAGCACTTATATGCCTTTAAAGAAGAACTAGCTATCATCTAATACGAATAAAATTTCATTTCTATTTTTAGTTCTAAAAAAATTTTTGCCACAATTAGTTACTTTTCCTAATAGATTGACTAAAAATAGCTCATTAGATTTCGAGATATTTTCTTAAAAATTTAATCTAGCTAAGCCATGATGCAAAAGGTACAAATTTTAATTTTTTCTTTTTTCTAATTAATTGCCTTTCCTTCGCAGTACTAAATAAAGGTGTATTATAAAATAACTTTTAATCTCCTTTACTTATTTTATGAATGTTTTGATTTATCAGATTTAGATATGTAAAATACACTTTACTATAATATTTAAAAACAACTTATATCTAAGTATATTTTCAGTGTAAATGAAATGTATTAAAATTATACTATGTTTTTAGCTTAGGGACAATTTCCATTACCCCTGCTATGTTACGACTTATCTCATTTTTCAACGAGAGCGACGGGCGATGTGTGCACGTTTCAGAGCCTTATTCAAAATGTTTTTATAGTTCTCTTTACTTTCAAGTCCTCCTTATAATTATATATTATTATAGTTATCTCGTAGTTATAATTTTATAATTGTAACCCATCCTCTCCCTAGTATAAGCTGCACCTTGATCTGACGTATAAGCTCACGTAGCTTTCTTGCTAACTTCTAAATTTTTAAAAGTTACCTGACGACGACGGTATACAAACTGTAAAAGCAAAGTAGGGTTAGGTATAGCGTGGATTGTCGATTATGAGACAGGTTCCCCTGAGAGGTCTAAAACACCGCCAAGTTCTTTGAGTTTTAAACTTCTTAGTTCATAGTACTCTGGTAAATTTAATTTTTTTACGGCCAAGAATAATGGGGTATCTAATCCCAGTTTCCCCCTAGGCTATCACAGATTCAATACATAAGTTATTTTTAGATTTTATATCTATATGCAAATTCTACCCTTTTATAGAAATTAAGTAAACTTATTAAAAATATATTATCTAACTGTCTTTTTACCGTCTTGATATTACTTAGCCTTCTTGGTTTAACCGCGGATGCTGGCACCAAGTTAACCAGGCTTTGTTGAACTAAATTAGTACAAGCTTTCGCTTTTTGATTAACCTTCAGCACTGGTGTTAGCGGGACTTTTCAAGGCATAATATAGATCTATAATACCTCAGAAAAAAGTAAAATTTAATTAGTCCAATTTAATAATACTTTAATTTCCTGCCTCGCCTCTATCAATAAAAACCATGTGTATTTTTTAGTTCTTTATAATATAAAAAGTCAGAACCAAGCTTTTTATGGCTACTTTATAACACGATTACTTTAACTATAAAAAATAATAGTAATCAAAAAAATACTACACTATAGTAGTGTTTCTATGGTGTAAAAATGCACATTAGATTTTCATTCTAAAGGAATAAATTTAGTTTATTAGAAATAAGTCTTCTGAGTATGAGTGAGTACACTTGCCTTCCAAGTAAGAGGATTAAAAGAATTTAAAGGAGATACCAAAAATTACATAGCGGTGTAAGGGCACGAAGAATTTTGATTTCTTAAGAGAGGTTCAGAACCTCCTAGTAAAGGTTTTAAGTTAATAAAACTACAAGCCTTCAAAGCTTGAAATAAAGAAGAATCTTTAAACCTTGCACACTATAGTTTATACAAAACATTGACCTGCAAAATCAAGAAAGGAAACAAACATCCTGGTGTGTTGTTTTGCCCGGTGGCTGAGTAATAAGCGGTAGACTGTAGATCTATTAACGGAGTTAATTCTTCCCGACAAAAATGTAAAATAAGCTAAATAATAAGCTGTTGGGTTCATACCCCAAAAATGAATAACTGATTCTTTTACAAAGTTAATTTAAAAAAGGAGTAATGCCTATCCTAATGTGGGTGCTCATCTGAGTAAAGTGTAATTAGCAAACAAAAAATATAAGCTTGAATTAAGCTAATACCAAACTCAAACACTGTGTATAAAATTTGAATTATAAGTAAAATTAATATAGAAAAAATAGAAGATATAAAAAAACTGGCCGTAAGATAATTCCCAATTAAAGTAAGAACAATATGTCCTGCTCTTATATTAGCTGTAAGCCGCACAGAAAGCGTAATAGGTCGTACTAAAATTCTCACTGTTTCAATAATAACTAAAAATGGGTTCAATGGAGCTGGAGCCCCTATGGGTAGAAGTCCCGCAACTACTGAACTAGGATTAAGAAAAATTGCAGAAATAATTAATGAAAGCCATAAAGGCATTCCTAAAGAAAGTGAAATAGCTAAGTGCCTAGTACTACTAAAAACATATGGGATTAGACCACTTAAATTCATTACAATAAGAAATAAAAACAAACCGGCAATTACATTCATAAATCCCCCTATACTTAGTCCAAAAGACCGAAAAGCTTGAGATGATCCGGTATCTTTAAAAATTCTAATAACACTAACCCATCGTGGAGACATAACTCAGTATGAAGAACTAAAAAGAACAATTGTTAATAGTGAAATTAATCACATCAAAATATATAATGATATAAAAACTTGATTATTATCATCAAAGGAAGAAAAAATATCTACGAGCATTCTTATTATTTATCAATTTCATTTATTTTCTTTGAGAGCTTTAGAGGTTCTAGAAACTCTTCTTTGATAAAGAACTTTTTTAGATCATCAAATTAAAATAGATATAGAAATAACTGCAGATCAAAATAAAATAAACAATAGAATTCAGTTTAAAGGAGATAATTGAGGCATATAAAAAGTACTAAGTTTAATTAGTGACATAAGGCTGACAACCTTATATTATAGCTTAACTAACTTTTTATTCAGAAACTCTTACTGTTCAGTCCAAAAAGTTTTTTAAAGGCACCGCCTCCACAACAATAGGCATAAAAGAATGGTTTGCCCCACAAATTTCAGAACATTGACCATAGAATACACCAGGGTACTTAATAAAAAATCCTAATTGATTTAATCGACCTGGTACTGCATCTACCTTTACACCTAATGAAGGAACAGTTCATGAATGAATCACGTCTGCAGACGTAACTAAGACTCGAATATCTGTTTGAGTTGGTAAGACTATCCGATGATCTACTTCTAATAATCGAAAATCCCCAGGTTCTAATTCATTCGTAGGAATTATATATGAATCGAATTCAATCCTAGGAAAATCTGTGTATTCATAACTTCAGTATCATTGATGTCCAATTCTTTTTACTCTTAAGTTACAATTTCCAACCTCATCTAGTAAATATAATAAACGTAATGAAGGAAGGGCTAAAAAAACTAAAATTACAGCGGGAATAATTGTTCAGATAGTTTCAATTTCTTGTCCTTCAACAAGAGAACGACAAGTATAATTGTTTATTATTAATGATAAAGCAGCATAACCTACTAGTCTAATAATCATAACTAGAATTATCATAGCATGATCATGAAAAAAGATTAATTCTTCTATCAGGGGAGCTGCGGCATCTTGGAATCCTAATTGTCCTCATAGACTCATATCTTAGTAAATTAAATATTAAGCAACTAATGCACCAGTTTCAGGAGCATTATGGAAATCAGCAGGTAAGATGTTATCTCATTCAAGAGCAGTTCTTAGATGTGTCCTTCAAACTACACTTCGTTGAGAAATTAAAGCTTCTCATACAATTACTATAAAGTATAACACGGCTACAAAAGAAATCATTGATCCGATAGAAGAAATTACGTTTCATTTAGTGTAACAATCTGGGTAATCCGAGTATCGCCGAGGTATTCCACTCAACCCTAAGAAATGCTGAGGGAAAAATGTAACATTAACACCAATAAACATAATATAAAAATGAGCTTTAGTTCAACGACTATGCAATGAAACTCCACTTAAAAGAGGAAACCAATAGTTAAAAGCTCCAAATAAAGCAAAAACAGCCCCCATTGAAAGAACATAATGAAAATGAGCAACTACATAATAAGTATCATGCATTATAATATCTAAAGAAGAATTAGATAAGACAATTCCAGTTAAACCTCCTACCGTAAACAGAAAAATAAACCCAAGAGCTCACAATATCGGTGTTTCATATTTAATTTTAGCACCATGGATTGTAGCAAGTCATCTAAATACTTTAATACCTGTAGGTACAGCAATAATTATTGTAGCAGCTGTAAAATATGCTCGTGTATCTACATCCATTCCAACTGTAAATATATGATGGGCCCAAACAATAAAACCTAAAACTCCAATAGCTAACATTGCATAAATTATCCCTAAAGTCCCAAATGTCTCTTTTTTAGCTGAATAATGACTTACGATATGAGAAATTATCCCAAATCCAGGAAGAATTAAAATATAAACTTCAGGATGGCCAAAAAATCAAAATAAATGTTGATATAAGATAGGATCACCACCTCCTGCTGGGTCAAAAAAAGCCGTATTAAAATTTCGATCGGTTAATAGCATAGTAATCGCTCCAGCTAAAACAGGTAAAGACAAAAGAAGTAAAATAGCCGTAATTTTTACAGATCACACAAATAAAGGAAGACGCTCAAACTGCATACCTCGTCAACGTATATTAATAATAGTTGTAATGAAGTTCACAGCCCCTAAAATAGATGAAACACCCGCTAGGTGCAACGAAAAGATTGCTAAATCTACAGACCCACCAGCATGAGCTAAATTACCGGCTAATGGGGGATATACAGTTCATCCCGTTCCTACTCCACTTTCTACTGCGGCAGAAGAAAGTAAGAGAAGTAAAGCAGGTGGTAAAAGTCAAAATCTTATATTATTTAGTCGTGGAAAAGCTATATCTGGAGCACCTAATATTAAAGGTACCAATCAATTTCCAAATCCTCCAATTATCATTGGTATCACAAGAAAAAAAATTATAACAAAAGCATGTGCTGTCACAATTACATTATATAATTGATCATCTCCAAGCAAAGCCCCTGGCTGCCCCAATTCAGCTCGAATAAGAAGGCTTAAGGCAGTTCCAACAAGCCCGGATCATATACCAAATAGAATGTACAATGTCCCAATATCTTTATGATTCGTAGAAAATAATCAACGCAT